TTATAAAATTTAATTTTTTCAATAACTAATTTTTTTTTAATTTAGTTTTTTTTTATTTAATAAATTTTAGTTAAATTAATTTAATTCTATATTATATAATATTTATATTTATATATATTATTAATATAAATATTAATAATTATAGATTAATCATTATTCTTATAAATAATTAATGTTAATTTATAGACCTAATAGAATTTTAATATTTGAGAGTTTAAAAAATAATAATAATAATAAATTTATAAAAAAATTATTGATATTTATTAAATAAAAAATTTTTTATAAATTAATAATATAATTATTTATATTTTTAAAAAAATTTATTTTTTTATTTTAAATAATATATATGTATATATATATATATATATATATAAATTAATTATTTATTTATAATAATATTAAATAATATAATTAAATTAGTAAAAAAAAAATTTAGGGGGATAGATTTTTATTTTTATTAAAAATTATAAATTAAGATTGCAAAACTTTTACGAAATTTATTTATTTAAATTAAAATAATCAATAAATAAAATATAATATTAAATAATATAATTAAATTAGTAAAAAAAAATTTAGGGGGATAGATTTTTATTTTTATTAAAAATTATAAATTAAGATTGCAAAACTTTTACGAAATTTATTTATTTTTATTTAAGTTTAAAATATTAGTTTAAATGATAAAATATTTATTGTAAAATATTAAATTTTTAAGTTTGATTTTTTATAATAAATATTTTATTATAGTAATAAAATTTTATTTTAATTTTTTTTTACATTTAATATTTTTAAATTTAAATAAATTTTTAAATAAAAATAAATTTAATAAAATTCTAAGTAATTAATATTTTAAATTAATTAATGTTTGAATAAGAAATAATTTAAAGAATTGATAAAATTTGTGCCAGCAATCGCGGTTATACAAATAATTCAATTAAAATTTATTAAAAAATAAGTTTTTAAAAAAATTATAAAAATAATTAGTTTTAAAAAATTAAGTGAAATTTTTTTTTTAAAATTTAAATTTTATTTTATTTTTAATTTTTAGTTAAATTTAGTATAAAAACTAGGATTAGATACCCTATTATTTAATATTTATTAATAAAAATTTTTAGGTAGTAAAAGAAATTTTTATATTCTTAAAACTTAAATAATTTGGCGGTATTTTAGACTATTTAAAGGAATTTGTTAGTTAATTGATAATCCACAATTTACCTTACTTAATTTATTAATTTGTATATCGTTGTCATCAGAATATTTTAAAAGAATTAAATAATTTTCGAAATTTAAAATATTTTAATATGTCAAATCAAGGTGCAGTTTATAATTAAGTCTATAAAATGAATTACAATAATTTTTATTTTTGGATTATTAGTTTAATAATTTAATATGAAATTGGATTTAAAAGTAAATTTATAAAATAAAAATAATTTGATTTTAGCTCTAAAATATGCACATATCGCCCGTCGCTCTCGTTATATTTTTATAAAATGAGATAAGTCGTAACATAGTAGATATATTGGAAAATGTATCTAGAAAGACAATTTAAAGCTTAATTAGTAAAGCATTTCATTTACATTGAAAATAAATTTGTGCAAATCAATTTAAATTGATTGTCTAAATTTTTTATTTATTAATTTTTTTTTTATTAAATTAATATTTTATTAAAAATAATTTTAAATTTTTTATTTTTAGTATAATTTATAAAAAAAATATTTATAATTATAGTTTATTTTTATAGAAATAGAAAATTTAAATAACTTGAAAAATTAATTTTTAAAAAGAAAAATTAATTTTTTGTACCTTGTGTTTCATGATTAATTAATTAAAAATTAAATATTTAATTTTCTCGAATTAAAAAGATCTAATTATAAATGTTTTTTTGTTTAAAAAAAATTATTAATTTATAATTAGAAATTAAAAGTTATTCGTTTTTTAATATATCTAGTTTTTTAAGAAATAAATTAAATTTATTATTTTAAATTATTTTATATTTAAAAATTTAATTAATTTTAAAATTTAAATATAATTAGGGATGAGCTTAATTATAAATTTTTATAATTTTTTTTATTTTAGTTAAAAAATATAATCTTAAAAATAGATATTTTTAAAAATTATGTTATAATTTATTTTTAAAAAATTTATAATATTTTAAAGTTTAAAAAAATTTAATTTTTTATTAAAATAAATTTTTTAATTAAAAATTAATTTAAATTATGATTAAATTAGTAAAATAAAAAAATTAATTTAAAAATTAATTTTAAATAAATAAAAATTTTTTTAAGAATTCAGCAAAATTAATTATTTAAATGTTTATCAAAAACATTGTTTTATTTTTTTTTTATTTTTAAGATATAACCTGCCCAATGAATAAAATTTTTAATGGCCGCAGTATTTTGACTGTGCAAAGGTAGCATAATCATTAGTCTTTTAATTGAAGACTTGTATGAATGGTTGAATAAGATAGTTTCTATTTTAAAAAATTTTTTTGAATTTTATTTTTTTGTAAAAAATCAAAAATAAAATTTAAAGACGATAAGACCCTATGAAGCTTTATATTTAAAAAATTTAATATTTATTAGAATTTTTATTATTTTATATTTTTAAATATTTTATTGGGGTGATAATAAAATTCTTAAACTTTTATTTTTAAAATTTAATTATAATTAAAAAAATTTTAAAATGATCCAATATTTGATTAAAAATTTAAGTTACTCTAGGGATAACAGCGTTATTTTTTTAAAGAGTTCAAATCGATAAAAAATATTGCGACCTCGATGTTGGACTAAGAGTAAATTTAAATGCAGAAGTTTAAGTTTTTAGTCTGTTCGACTATTTAATTCTTACGTGATCTGAGTTCAAACCGGTTTAAGCCAGGTTGGTTTCTATCTTAAATAATAAATATTATTTTAGTACGAAAGGACCAAATATTAAATTTTAAAATTTTTAAAAAAGAACATTTTTAATTTTAAGCAAAAATTATTTTATTTTAATAGTTTTTAATTATTATTATTATTTGTTATTAAATTATTTAATTTAATTAATAAATTTTATAAACTATTTTGGCAGACAAAATGCAATAAATTTAGAATTTATTTATATAATATTTTATTATAAATAGTATTGTTGGAATTAATTGAATTAATTATACCTTTTTTTAGAGGATTATTATTAGTAATTTTTGTAATAATTGGGGTAGCTTTTTTAACATTGTTGGAGCGAAAGTTACTAGGTTATATTCAGATTCGAAAAGGGCCCAATAAAGTTGGGTTTTTAGGAATTCCTCAGCCTTTTAGAGATGCAATTAAATTATTTACTAAAGAACAAACTTTTCCAATAATATCTAATTTTTTAATTTATTATTTTTCTCCTATTTTTTCTTTATTTTTATCTTTAAGTGTATGGGTTTGTATGCCTTATTTTATGAAAATTTTTAGATTTAATTTGGGTGTTTTGTTTTTTATTTGTTGTTTAAGAATAGGGGTTTATGGCGTTATAATTGCTGGTTGATCTTCTAACTCTAATTATGCTTTATTAGGGGGATTGCGGGCAGTTGCACAAACTATTTCTTATGAAGTAAGATTAGTATTAATTCTTTTATCTACTATTTTTTTAATTTTAAGATATAATTTTTTTAGTTTTTCTTATTTACAAGAATATTGTTGATTTATTGTTTATTTATTTCCTTTAGGTTTAGTTTGATTTAGTTCGTCATTAGCAGAAACTAATCGGACTCCTTTCGATTTTGCTGAAGGGGAATCAGAGTTAGTTTCTGGGTTTAATGTAGAATATAGAAGAGGGGGGTTTGCGTTAATTTTTTTGGCAGAATATGCTAGAATTTTATTTATAAGAATACTATTTTCTTTAATTTTTTTAGGGGGAAATTTATTAAGATTTTTTTTTTATTTGAAACTTTTATTTATTTCTTTTTTATTTATTTGAGTACGGGGTACGTTGCCTCGTTTTCGTTATGATAAATTAATAAATTTATCTTGAAAAATGTATCTTCCTTTTTCTTTAAATATATTAATTTTTGTGCTATCCCTAAAAATTTTTTTATTTTAAAGCAATTAAAATTAGTATTTTATAAAAATCAATAAAATGATTTTTATTTTATCTTATGTTTTCAAAACATATGCTTGTTCAAGCTCATTGATTTATATTGTTAAGATTTTAGATTTTTAATTTATTAATTTGTCTCATCAATATGAAATAAAAGGGTTAATAATGTAATAACCAAAATATAATACAGTTAAAATTTGTCCTACAATAATATAAGGGTCTTCAACAGGGCGGGCCCCAATTCAAGTTAATAAAATTACAAGGTTTAAAAGAATTCAAAATATTATTTGGTTTAAAGGATAAAATTGAATTCCCTGAAATTTATAAATGTGAGAGAAAGGTATAGTTAATAAGATAGCAATAGAAAAAACAAGAGCAATCACCCCTCCTAATTTATTAGGAATCGAACGTAAGATTGCGTAAGCAAATAAGAAATATCATTCTGGTTGAATATGAGGGGGGGTTACTAAAGGATTAGCCGGAATAAAATTGTCCGGGTCTCCTAGGCCGTAAGGGTCAATAATTGTCAATAAAAATAATAATATGATTATAATAATAAAGCCAAAAATATCTTTAAATGAAAAATAAGGATGAAAAGGGATTTTGTCAAAATTTGCATTTATTCCAAGAGGATTATTAGAACCCGTTTGATGTAAAAATAATAAGTGAATTATTGTTAGGGCGGCTACAATAAAGGGTAATAAAAAATGAAAAGTAAAAAAACGGGTTAAGGTTGCGTTATCTACAGCAAAACCCCCCCATAGTCATTGAACAAGTTCTGTTCCTAAATAGGGAATTGCTGATAAAAGATTTGTAATTACTGTTGCCCCTCAAAAAGATATTTGACCTCAAGGTAATACATATCCTATAAAAGCTGTTCCTATTACTACAAATAAAATAATTACCCCTACAGATCATGTAGGGACATAAAGAAAAGAGTTGTAATATAATCCTCGTCCTACGTGTAAATAAATACAAATGAAAAAGAAAGAGGCCCCATTAGCATGAAGGGTTCGAAGTAGTCAGCCATAGTTTACATCTCGGCAAATGTGGTTTACCGAATTAAAAGCTCTTTCAATATTTGCTGTGTAGTGTATAGCTAAAAATAATCCTGTTAAAATTTGAATAATAAGACAAAGTCCTAATAAGGATCCGAAATTTCATCATGCAGAAATATTTGAGGGTGCTGGTAAATCAACTAATGCGTGGTTTATAATTCTAAATAATGGGTGTCTTTTTCGAATAGGTTTATTCATTTGATGGTATTTTATTTTTTTTAAAATTTTGGTCGTAAAGGACCTTCAAAAATATAAATAATTTTACAAATTGCAATTAAGCATAAAAATAAATAAATTATTAATAAAATTGTAATTATATTTGTTGGAAAGTTAAATATTTTATTTAAAATTTGTCTATTTTCTATATTTATTAGAATATTGTTATAATTTATTAATGTTTCGTAATTTAAAATTAAATTATTTAAAAAATATTTGTCAATAAAAAAAAATATTATTGTTAAAATTATTAATATAATCAAATTCTGAATAGAAGTATTTAAAGAAAAATTAAATTTTTCATTTGAAGCTAAAGAAATTACATAAATAAATAAAATTAATATTCCCCCCAAAAAAATTAAAAATAAAATGTAAGAAAATCAATAATTTTTTGAGTTTAAGCTTGTCATTAGACTGACTAATAGGGTTTGAATAAGTAAAATTAGGCCTATTGAAAGAGGGTGTTTTCTAATTATAAATAAAATTCCGTTTAAAAAAGTTATTAATATTAATATTGTTTTTATTATTTTTTATCCAAGAAATAGTTTAATTTAAAATATTAATTTTGGAGATTAAAGTTAAATAGTCTATTTTTTCTTGATTTTTTAAGTTTTAAAAGAAGAATCTTATTTTTGATTTACAAGACCAATATTTTTCATTTAAATTATTAAAACTAATGTTAATATTTTTTATTGTTTATTTTAGTGTTTTATTTTTTTTAGGTATTCTATCATTAGTTTCTGTGCGAAAACATTTACTTTCTACATTGTTAAGTTTGGAATTTATTGTTTTATCAATTTTTTTTTTTTTTTTTTTTTTTTTAAATTTTTTAAGTTTTGAATTATATTTTACTATATTTTTTTTAACTTTTAGTGTTTGTGAAGGTGCGTTGGGTTTATCTATTTTGGTGTCTTTAATTCGGACACACGGTAATGATTATTTTGGTTCTTTTTCTATTTTGCAATGTTAAAATTTTTTTTTATAATAATGTTTATAATTCCTTTAAGTTTGATAAAAAAAAATTTTTGAATGGTTCAAAATTTAGTTTTTTTTATTTTTTTTTTAATAGTTTTTTTTTTTAATTTTAATCATTATTTTTCTAAAATTTCTTATTTTTTGGGAATAGATTTATTATCTTATGGTTTAGTTTTATTAACTTTATGAATTACCGGATTAATGGTGATATCAAGAAGTTCAGTGTTTTATTTTAATAATAATGTTAAATATTTTTTATTTTTATTAATTTGTTTAATGTTATTTTTATATTTATCTTTTTTTTCTATAAATATTTTTTTGTTTTATTTGTTTTTTGAAAGAAGTTTAATTCCTACTTTATTTTTGATTTTGGGATGAGGGTATCAGCCTGAACGTTTACAGGCTGGTATTTATTTACTGTTTTATACGTTATTTGCTTCATTACCTTTATTATTTTCTATTTTTTATATTTATAAAAATATTTATTTTTTAGAGATTTATTTATTTTCTTTCTTTTCTTTTAATTATTTTTTTTTTTATTTATCAATAATTTTTGCTTTTTTTGTAAAAATACCTATATTTATAGTTCATTTATGATTACCTAAAGCTCATGTAGAGGCACCTGTTGCTGGTTCTATAATTTTAGCTGGCATTTTATTGAAATTAGGGGGTTATGGTTTATTGCGTATCTTCCCTTTAATTTTATATTTTGGTTTATTTTTTAATTTTTTTTTTATTTCAATTAGTTTAGTTGGTGGGGTTCTTATTAGTTTTGTTTGTTTACGACAAATTGATATAAAGTCTTTAATTGCTTATTCTTCTGTTGCTCATATAGGAATTGTTTTGGCGGGTCTTTTAACTTTTTCTTATTGAGGATTAAGAGGTAGTTACACTTTAATATTAGCTCATGGTTTGTGTTCTTCTGGTTTATTTTCTTTAGCTAATATAAGTTATGAGCGAATAAGAAGACGAAGTTTAATAATTAATAAGGGTATATTAAATTTTTTGCCTGGTTTATCTTTTTGGTGATTTTTGTTATGTGCAGGTAATATAGCAGCACCTCCGACTTTAAATTTATTGGGTGAAATTAGTTTATTAAATAGAATTATTTATTGATCTTTTAATTCTATAATTTTGATTAGATTGATTTCTTTTTTTAGAGCTGCTTATTCTTTATATTTATTTTCTTTAAGTCAACAAGGGAAATTTTATTCTGGGTTGTTTTCTTTTTTTTCAGTTTCTGTGCGTGAGTATAAAATTTTATTTTTACATTGATTTCCTTTGAATTTTTTGATTTTAAATAGTAGTTTGTGTTTTTTTTGATTGTTTTAATTTTATTTTTTATTTAAATAATTTAATTAAAATATTGATTTGTGGTATCAAAAATATGATTTTTATAAATATCATTTTAAATCGTGTTAAATTTAAAATTTTCTATTTGTAATTTGTTTTTTTATTTATTTATTTTTTTTAGTTTTTTATTTTTTAGATTAAGATTATTATTTTTATTTTATGATTTAGTTTATTTTATTGAGTGGAGAATTTTGAGATCTTGTTCAATTGATGTTTTAATAACCTTCTTATTTGATTGAATGTCTTTGATTTTTATATCTTTTGTTATATTTATTTCTTCATTGGTAATTTTTTACAGAAAAGAATATATAAATAGAGAAAAAAATTTAAATCGATTTATTTTATTAGTAGTAATATTTGTTATATCTATAATATTTTTAATTATTAGCCCTAATTTAATTAGAATTTTATTAGGATGAGATGGATTAGGATTAGTATCTTATTGTTTAGTAATTTATTTTCAAAATGTAAAATCTTATAATGCTGGTATACTTACTGCGCTTTCTAATCGAATTGGGGATGTTGCTTTATTAATTGCTATTGCTTGAATATTAAATTATGGGAGATGAAATTTTGTTTTTTATTTAGATTTTATAAAAATTGATTATGAAATGAGAATTATTATGTTAATAGTGATTTTAGCTGCAATAACAAAAAGAGCTCAAATTCCTTTTTCTTCGTGGTTACCCGCTGCTATAGCAGCTCCTACCCCTGTGTCAGCTTTAGTTCATTCTTCTACTTTAGTTACAGCTGGGGTATACTTGTTAATTCGTTTTAATATTTTATTTATAGTTGAAGTTAAATTTTTTAGTTTTTTATTATTAATTGGGGGATTGACAATATTTATAGCTGGATTTTGTGCAAATTTTGAATTTGATTTAAAAAAAATTATTGCTTTATCTACTTTAAGCCAATTAGGTTTAATAATAAGAATTTTATCAATAGGATTTCCTAAGTTAGCTTTTTTTCATCTTTTAACTCATGCTTTGTTTAAGGCTTTGTTATTTATGTGTGCGGGGGTTATTATTCATAATATAAAAAATTCTCAAGATATTCGTGATATGGGGTTATTAATTTATTATATGCCTTTGACAGTTTCTTGTTTAAATTTAGCTAATTTAGCTTTATGTGGAATACCTTTTTTAGCTGGGTTTTATTCAAAAGATTTAATTTTGGAAATTGTAATAATTTCTGACATGAATTTATTTTCTTTTTTTTTGTATTTTATTTCTACTGGTCTGACTGTTTGTTATTCTTTTCGATTAGTTTATTATTCTTTAATAGGAGATTTCAATTTAATAAGTTTAAATTTATTAAATGATTCTGGTTTTATTATATTAAAGAGAATAATAGGTTTAATGTTTATAGCGGTAATTGGGGGCTCTATGTTAAATTGATTAATTTTTTCTTCTTTTTATTGTATTTGTTTACCTTTTTATTTAAAAAATTTAATTTTATTTGTATGTTTTATAGGGGGATTTTTAGGGCTATTATTAAATTTTTATAAGTTTTATTTTTCTAATAAATCTTTGAGAATAATATTTTTGACTAACTTTAGTTCTTTTATGTGATTTATGCCGTTATTATCTACAGTTGCGATTATTAATTATCCATTAAAATATGGTATAAATATAGTAAAGTATTTTGATTTAGGGTGATTAGAATATTTTGGTTCTCAAAATTTAAAAATTATTTTTATGAAAAATTATTCAATTTATTTACAAACTTTACAAAATAATAATTTAAAAATTTTTATACTTATTTTTTTAGTTTGATTGTTATTAATTTTATTGTTTTTATTATTTTAAATTTTTATTTTGTAATAATTTTTTTATTATTTTTTAATTTTATCTAAATAGCTTATTATTAGAGCGTAATATTGAAGATATTAAAGAAATTATTTTAATTTTTAGATATTTTATTTATTAATAAAATTTAGTAAATTTATAAAAGAGTTTATTAAAATTTTTCTTTTTTTCTACAGTGAAAATGTAGTGTTTTTTTTAAACTATATAAATAAATTAAGAAATAAAAATGGATTTTAACCATTAAATAAAAAAGTTAGCAGCTTTTTTTTGAAGTCTTCTTATTTCTTTAATTGGAAATAAAATTTTCATTTTTATCATTAACAGTGATATACCTCTTTTTGGTTTCAATTAAATTAGAATAAGAATGAGTTTTATCATTTTTTATTAGGTCGAAACTAATTACATAAATTAATGTTTCATATTCTTTTAATTTTTTTTCTGATTCATAAAATTAGAATTATTTAATTTAAGGAAAATTGATTTAAGTTCAATACTTTTTAATTGCAAATTAAATGTTATTTTTAACTATAACCTTTTTGACAAAGAATAAATTTGATTTTAATTAAAGATTTCAATTTAATGCTCCTTGTGATCATTCATGAAATAATCCTACTAAAAGAATAATAAAAAATAAAATTCTTGAAAACATTCAGTTTAATAAGTTAGAAGTTTTTATAATTGAAATAATAGGTAAAATAAGTGTAATTTCTACATCAAAAATTAAGAAAATAATAGTAATCAAAAAAAATCGAATAGAAAAAGGAATTCGAGAAGATCTTAAAGGATCAAACCCGCACTCAAAAGGGGAAATTTTTTCTCGGTCTAATAAAGTTTTTTTTGCTACTAAAACTGAAATTTTTATAACAATTTGACTAATAATTAAAATTAAAAAAATTAATAATGTTAATAATAAAATTATTTATACTAATTAATTTAGACTTATTGATTGGAAGTCAATTATACTTTTTATATTATATAAATATATTTTATAATAATTATTTAATTAATGGTTATTTATTTATAGGTTATTAATTTTTTTTAACCCCCTCATCAATAGATTGATACATAAAGAAATAATCATACTACGTCTACAAAGTGTCAGTATCAGGCTGCAGCCTCAAACCCAAAATGGTGGTTTTTAGAGAAAGAGTTTCTTAAGTGGCGAAGTAGGCAAATTGCTAAAAAAGTTGTTCCAATTAAAACATGTAATCCGTGGAATCCTGTCGCTATAAAAAATGTTGAACCATATACGGCGTCTGCAATATTGAATGATGCTTCTGCATATTCGTATCCTTGAAGGATTGTAAAATAAATTCCTAATAAAATAGTAAAAAATAAGCCCTGAGTTGTTTGAGAATGATTATTTTCTATTAAGCTATGATGAGCTCATGTTACTGTAATTCCTGAAGTTAATAAAATAGCTGTATTTAATAAAGGGACTTGAAATGGGTTAAAAATTAAGATACCTAAGGGAGGTCAAATATTACCAATTTCAATGTTTGGGGATAAACTACTATGAAAAAAGGCTCAAAAAAATCTAATAAAAAAAAATACTTCTGAGACAATAAATAAAATTATTCCTCATCGTAATCCTGTTGTTACAAAAATAGTATGAAGACCTTGAAAGGTTCCTTCTCGTGAAACATCTCGTCATCATTGATATATTGTTAATAAAGTAATTAAATTTCCTAAAAAAAATAAGTCGGGGTTATATAAATGAAATCATTTTACTAAACCAGAAACAGTAAATAAGGCTCCCATAGCTCCTGTTAAAGGTCATGGACTATAATCTACTAGATGAAAGGGGTGGTTTGAGTGTGTTGACATTAAATAGTTTCTTAAAACTTATATAAATTAATTTACTTCTCTAGAATAAAGAGTTGAAAGAACTGCGAATACATAAGATTGAATAATTGCCACCGCTGATTCTAATACTAATAAAGCAATTTGACCAAAAATTAATAAAGATAGTAAGATTATAGATAATGAATTACCGGTGTTTCCTATTAAAGTTAATAGAAGGTGGCCTGCAATTATATTAGCTGTTAATCGAACAGCTAGTGTTCCTGGTCGAATTGTATTTCTAATTGTTTCAATACAAACCATAAAAGGTATTAAAACTGCAGGAGTTCCTTGAGGAACAAGATGAGCGAATATGTGCTGAGTATGGTTGATTCATCCAAATAATATAAAAGAAATTCAAAGAGGTAGGGCCAGAGAAAGGGTTATTGTTAAGTGACTTGTTCTTGTAAAAATATATGGAAATAACCCTAAAAAATTATTAAATAAAATAAGAGTAAATAAGGAAGTAAAAATAAAGGTATTATTTTTGTTTAATGGGCCTAATAAAATTTTAAATTCATTAAATAAAATATTGATAATTTTATTTCAAATAAAATTAATTCGAGAGGGTATAAATCAAAAATAATAAGGAATAATTATTAATCCAATAAAAGTTCTTAGTCAATTTAATGATAAAGAGAAGATTGTTGTTGAGGGGTCAAACACAGAAAATAAGTTTGTTATCATTTTCAGTTTAATTTTTCATTATTATTATTATTGTTTATTATTGTTTTATTAAGATTTTTATTGTTGTTTGTAAAAAATTTATTAAAATAATTTATTACTGTAAAAATAAAGAAACTTAAAGTAAATAAACAGAATAAAATTAATCATCTTAATGGTGCTATTTGTGGAATTAAAAAATATTAATTGTTTAATAATTTTAGTTTGACATACTAATGTTATGAATTTAACTAATTTTTTGATTTTTTGCCATTAGAAGTAATTGCTAATTTACTATAATATGGTTTAAGAGACCAGTGCTTGCTTTCTGCCATCTAATGTGTATAATATAATTTAATTAATTATAAAAATAATTTTTAAATTTTATTTTTATTATTAATTATTTGTTTTAATTCATTTAATAAAATTTTTTGATGGTACTCTTTCAATAACAATTGGTATAAAGCTGTGGTTTGCTCCACAAATTTCAGAGCATTGTCCATAGAACAGTCCGGCGCGGTTAATAAAAAAGTTAGTTTGATTTAATCGTCCGGGTGTTGCATCTACTTTTACCCCTAAAGCAGGAACGGTTCATGAGTGTAACACATCTGCAGCAGTAATTAAGATTCGAATTTGATTGTTTTTGGGTAGAACAATGCGATTATCAACATCTAATAAACGAAATGAATTTTCGTTTATTTCATTTATTGGAATTATATATGAATCAAATTCAATGTTTTTAAAATCTGAATATTCGTAACTTCAGTATCATTGATGCCCAATTCTTTTTAGGGTTAGAGAAGGTTTTCTAATTTCATCTAGTAAGTATAATAGTCGAAGAGATGGGAGGGCAATAAATATAAGAATAATTGCTGGAATAATTGTTCAAATTACTTCAATTGTTTGCCCGTGTAATAAAAAACGATTAGTAAAATTATTAAAAAATAATATCCCTATTAAATAACCTACTATTACAGTAATTATTGTTAAAATTAGTAATCTGTGGTCGTGAAAGAATGTAAGTTGTTCTATTAAAGGTGAATTTCTATCTTGAAAATTTAAATTTGATCAAGTTGCCATTTTTTCTAATAAAAGTAAAAACTTTATTTATGAAGCTTAAATTCATGGCACTAATCTGCCATATTAGAAATTTAATATTATTTAAATTTTGAAATTTTTTTTAAAATTATAATTAAATTATTATTATTTTATTTACTGATTAAAGGTAATTCGGCGTAGCTATGTTCTATAGGAGGTATTTTTTGAAATCATTCAATTGATGAATTTAATTGAATTGGGTATAACGATACTCGATTTTTTACAATACTATCTCAAATAATAAAAATAAAATATAAAATTGCAATAAAAGAAATTGTTCTGCCAATTGAGGAAACAATATTTCAAGATGTATAAGCATCAGGATAATCTGAGTAACGCCGGGGTATTCCAGCTAAACCTAAAAAATGTTGAGGAAAAAAAGTTAAATTTACACCTAAAAATATTATAAAAAATTGAGATTTTAATATATTTTCATTTAATGTTAAACCTGTGAATAATGGGTATCAGTGAACAAATCCTGCTATAATAGCAAATACTGCTCCTATTGATAAGACATAATGAAAATGAGCAACAACGTAATAAGTATCGTGTAATACAATATCAATAGATGAGTTTGCTAATACAACTCCTGTTAATCCTCCTACAGTGAATAAAAAAACAAAACCTAAAGCTCAAAGTATAGAAGGTGAATTATTAATTTGAGTTCCGTGAAGAGTTGCTAATCAACTAAAAATTTTAATTCCTGTGGGAACGGCAATAATTATTGTTGCTGAGGTAAAATAAGCCCGTGTATCAACATCTATTCCTACAGTAAATATATGATGAGCTCATACAACAAATCCTAATAATCCAATAGCTAGTATAGCATAAATTATTCCTAAAGCTCCAAAAGTTTCCTTTTTCCCTCTTTCTTGTCTAATAATGTGAGAGATTATACCAAATCCAGGTAAAATTAAAATATATACTTCAGGATGGCCAAAAAATCAGAATAGATGTTGATATAAAATTGGGTCTCCCCCGCCAGCCGGGTCAAAAAATCTAGTATTTAAATTTCGGTCAGTTAAAAGTATTGTAATAGCTCCGGCTAAAACAGGCAAAGAAAGTAATAAAAGAATTGCGGTAATAATTACTGATCAAACAAATAAGGGTATTCGATCTAAAGAAATTCCTTCTGATCGTATATTGATTACTGTTGTAATAAAATTTACTGCTCCTAAAATAGATGAAATTCCTGCTAAATGAAGAGAAAAAATAGCAAGATCAACAGAAGCCCCGGCGTGGGCAATATTAGATGATAAAGGAGGATAAACAGTTCACCCAGTTCCGGCTCCGTTTTCTACTATTGAACTAGATAATAAAAGAGTTAATGAAGGGGGGAGTAATCAAAATCTTATGTTATTTATTCGAGGAAAAGCTATGTCAGGGGCTCCTAATATTAAAGGAACCAACCAATTTCCAAAGCCTCCAATTAAAATAGGTATTACTATAAAAAAAATTATTACGAAGGCATGAGCAGTTACAATTACATTATAAATTTGGTCATCTCCAATTAAAGAACCGGGGTGTCCTAATTCTAACCGAATTAAAATTCTTAGAGAGGTTCCAACTATTCCTGATCAAGCTCCAAAGATAAAATAAAGTGTACCAATGTCTTTATGATTTGTAGAAAATAATCATTGTCGCATTATTTTATTATTTTTATGTGTGTGTATATAAATATATATATATATATATATATATATATATATTATTTTTGTGATTAAATGGCTGAATTATAGGCATTAAATTGTAAATTTAATTATGAAAAAAAATTTCTTTAATCATATAAATTTATTTTAATTTTTTTTGGCTTTATAGTCATATTTAAATGATATTAGACTGCAATTCTAAAGGAATAATTTTTTATTAAAGCTTAAATTTTTTGTAAAATAATTTATTTTATTATTATTAAATAAATATAGATAATATTAGAATTGGTATGATTTAAATATTTTAAATGAAAAAATAAATTAAATTAAAAAATAATTTTTTTTTATATTTTTATATAATTAATTATTTTAAAAAAATTTATATATTTTAAAATTATAATTAATAAAAGAAAAATTTATTAATTTTTGTAATAGCTTTAATTTAAAAATAATTAAAAATTAATTAATATTAAAAATAACACATATACAAATTTATATGATATTATTAATATTAATATTTTAATTAAGATTATTTTAAAAATACAAATAAAGAATAATAACGATAAGTTCTAATTATAAATATGAAATTATTGGATTTAAAAATATAAATAATGTTTTTATTTGGGTGATCTTGTAGGAGTATTTCTGCAGCTGATAATAAAATTTTTCGATTATCCACATTTAATAGATTAAATGAATTTTCATTTATTTTGTTTATTGAAATTGTATAATAATTATTTTCAATATTTTTGAAATTTAAATAATTATAGTTTCAGTATCTTGATGAATAGTCATTATGATTTTTATATATAAAGTTAGAAAATTTATTTTCATTTAAAATTCATAAAAATTGAAAGTAAGGTGTAATAAACAAAATAAAAATTATTAAAATAGTAATTCATATTATTTTAATTATTTTTTTATTCAATATAAATTGATTAATAAAATAATTTAAAAATAATATTCTTATTAAATAACTAATTGATATAATAATTATAGTAGAGATTAAAAATTTGTGATCAGAAAAAAGTATAATTTCTTCTATTAAAGCTGAGTTTCTTTTTTGAAAATTTAAATTTGATCATGTTGTCATTTTAAAATAAATAAAATTTTTTTATCTATTTAGGGGGATATTTTTTTATTAAAGTTTAAAAATTTTTTTTAATTTTAACTTTGAAGGTTAATAGTTTTTTTAACTTAAAACTTTTAATAAATTAAATATAATAAATTAAATTAATTAAAATTAAAGAAAAGTTACAAATTAATGTGTAAAAAATAATTCTTTTTAAATAATTTTTATTTATAAAACTTATATTTAGTCAATTTATTTTTTTATTATTTAGTAAAAAAGCAGAATAAGTTAATCGAAGGTAAAAAAATAGTGTAATTAAAGTGAATAGAATTATAAAAAATAAAATAAAATAAAGATTTTTTGAAATTATTAATTCTATAAGAATTCATTTAGGAAAAAATCCTAAAAAAGGTGGTAAACCTCCTAAAGACAATAAAAGAAGGAAAAAAATAATTTTTATATATTTATTTGAAAAAATAAACATGAAAGTTTGATTTATAAAATAAATATTTATTAAATTTATTATAAAAATAATATTTATTAATAAAATAAAATAAAATAAATAATAAATAAATCAAATATTTTCATTAAATAATAAACTACTTATTATTCAACCTATATGATTAATAGAAGAAAAAGCTATTAATTTACGTAGAGAGGTCTGGTTTAATCCTCCTAAACTTCCAACAAAAGTCGATATTAAAATTAAAATAATTATATAATTAAAATTTAAACAATAAGAAAGAATTATTATTGGTGCAATTTTTTGTCAAGTTATTAAAATTAAATTATTAATTCAATTTAACCCTTCAGAAATTCTAGGAAATCAAAAATGAAAGGGTGCAGCTCCTATTTTTATTATTATAATTGATGAAATAATAATATTAAAAATTAAGTTTATTTCTTCTCTTTCTTTTAAGTTATTTCTATTAATAATAAAAGAAAAAATAATAATAAATAATAAAATAGCAGAAGCTATTGCTTGAACAATAAAGTATTTAATTGAAGATTCAGATAAAAAAATATTTTTTTTGTTTCTAATTAGGGGGATAAAAGAAAGCAAATTAATTTCTAATCCTATTCATACTCTTATTCAAGATATAGAAGAAATACTTATTAAAGTTCCAAATATTAATGAAAAAATAAATAAAAATTTATAAGAAAATTTAAAAATTAAAAAGAAAAGGAATATAACCTTTATAAATAGGGTATGAACCTATTAGCTTATTTAGCTTATCTTTTTTTTTATATTTTAGTGTATGATGCACAAAAGTTTTTGATTCTTTTAGAAATAGTTTAATTCTATTAAATATAATTTTTAATAAATATAATTTTTCATTATTTATTTTACTCTATCAAAGTAATCCTTTAATCAGGCAATTTATT